ATTTATTTATTTTATATATATTTATTTTCTATTTATTTTTTTTATAATATAACGGTATTGATGATTGATATTGATATTCTAATCTACTTGATTGATATTCTAATCTACTTGAATATTGAATACCAGAAAACTATATGATATGAATTTATATATTTATTTATTAAATTATATTTATTATTATTAAATCTATCTAATTTATTTTTTTTTATATCTAGATCTATGTCTTCTCCGTTCTTTTATTACCCTCCTGTCCTGTCGTGTTGTCAATTGACAGTATGACTTAGGGGTCAATATAATTTGACCGACCAAATCCTATTTTGGTAAACCATCTTGAATCTACTGCAGAGTGAAGGATCGTGGATCCAACGCATAACCCTTTGTGAATGAGAGAGATAAAGATGAGAAAGACCAATGAAATAAAGTTTCAAGGTTATATAGTTTAATGGTAAAGTTTGATTTGATTACCATTAACTAACCCCCAGAATACTTAAGGAGTTTTTCCGTTTGATTTATATACTGTGGATCTACTAAAGACGGATCTTGGCCTGAGTTATATTAAGTTAAAGTTAATAAGGTAGCCCTACTAGGCCTTAATTACCTATTATGTTTTTCCTATTCTATTTTTATATTACCTCAAGGTATTTTTCTTATTACCTATGGTATTTGTCTTATTACCCATATTCTAGTGCTTTTTGATTTGGCCGGCCCTCGGGACCTTTTATTTCTAGTTGATTTATGAAGGCGGCCGTAGGCCCCTATGGTCCAGTGGTTACGACCTCTCTCTTTCACGGAGAAAACGAGGGTTCAAGTCCCTCTGGGGGTGTACCAAGACTCAAGACTATAGGAGTGGTATTTTCTATCAAATGATCCGTAGCCGTATTTCTCAAGTCTGCCTGGTAGACGAAAGGAAGTTTATTATGGAACGTCTAAAAAATTTAGGCGTTGGGTCGATGCCCGAGTGGTTAATGGGGGCGGACTGTAAATTCGTTGACAATATGTCTACGCTGGTTCAAATCCAGCTCGGCCCAACAATTTGCCAATCTAGTATCAGACGGTAGAACTCTCTTGTTCTTAAGAAATACCTTACCGGATACAAGATAATAAAAAAGAATTCAAAATTTCTGCTAGATCTCTTCTTATTTCCCTGGGATTGTAGTTCAATAGGCTAGAGCACCGCCCTGTCAAGGCGGACGTTGCGGGTTCGAGCCCCGTCAGTCCCGACGGATCCAATAAGTACATCAACTCGCCTCTCAATTTTCTGTGAAAGAGGGGACAGAGAGCATAATTGAATCCCGAAGAGGTTTCCTCTCTTTTTTTTTTTCAGGATTCTGTCAAAGAAAGAATAAACCCTAAACTAAAATTAAAAAAACTAAAATAGTGAAGTTGATAGAATATTCAATCTTTTATCCCGCGCCTCATCTTTCTCATACTTCTTTGTCTTCCAAAGAAATTTGGATCATTAAATTTTAGAACCTAATTCCTCTCTTTTTGAGTTTTTAATGGAAACGGCTGGGTGGTTAGATGATACTTCGTTTGACTACCTACAAAAAAAGAACAGAAAGGATAAAAAAGGAATTTTTGCTCGGTCCGGGAATCCAAGATTGGATTCGGTATGGATAAAGGATCTTCGTATGTTATACTATTCAATTCTCGACGACGAATTAATTTAATAGCTCAGATATTGTTATTCATGATATGATATTGATCCGATTCAAGATCATCGATAGGTAATGCATTCATTGAATTGACAGGTGAAAGATTTATCATCTCTATGGGATTAAATCCCGAGTTATTGTGAAATAAAAAAACGATGAGATTATGGAAGTAAATATTCTTGCATTTATTGCTACTGCACTGTTCATTTTAGTTCCTACTGCCTTTCTACTTATAATTTACGTAAAAACAGTCAGCCAAAACGATTAATTACTTTGAATGAAACTTTACTTCTGAATTCTTATCCATATTTGAAGAAATCAAAAGAAAAGTAAAGTATTCTATTAAATGAAATCAACGGGCTATAATCGGCGGTATTCTATGAGATCTGAGAGTATGGTAAGAAAGAAATTTTTTTCTTATCATACTCTCTATTAGTGTTATAGTAATGTATAAAATAAAATTGTACTTGACTTTCTAATAAAGTTGGTATACTATATTAGCTTCTATCTTCAATCTATGTAGTTATTAATCCATATATGGAATTGACGTAGGACCCGATTCTATTTCTTTGATACATCTATTTATTCCGATGAATCTGAAAAAATCGTTTTACTGTTATAGAATACTTTTCTCCACTAGAAATTTGAAATGAGGATCTTTTTTTAATTGAAATAATTTTCAATTTAAATAAAAAATGCGTTGCAGAACGATCTATAAAACAATTGATACTGTTAACTAAATTAGGAGTGGTTCTAAAGTCCACTTCTTCCCCATACTACGAGTGAAAGGGAAAATGTAAAGACTACCATTAAAGCAGCCCAAGCGAGACTTACTATATCCATGTGAATTATATCCCTTTTCTCTATGATAGAATTATTCCATTATTGCTCACTAATAATAGTAGAATGAATGGTCCAGAGTCAAAAAGGGATTCTGGCCGAACACTATTGATGAACCAGTCAAATAAATCCATTTCAAAAATTCCTATAGGATTTCTAATCGGGAAAGACTAAATACAAGTAAAATATACAATGACACTATAAGGGAATGTTACTAATGGAATGGAACATCTATTCTATCTAGTAATAAAAAAAGAGACCCATTCCTTTTTCTTGCCCTTCAAAGTGAAAAAAAAAATCTATTACATACTTTTATTTCCTATTTGATCTAATTCGTACCCTTTCCCAATTGTCTCTCTGAAGGAGTTGGGAGATAAGTATATTATACTCTTAACGACGGGTCTAAAAAAAATAATTTTTTTGCACTTTTTGTTTTCTATAAACTATAAAAAAAATCCATCCAATATAATCTTTCTTTGAATTTTAGATTCAAGGATTTCCAAGCTTTTACAAAATCCCCAGAACAGAATAAGAGATTTAGATTCATTTGTTGATGAGGCGGCACCCGGATTTGAACTGGGGAAAAAGGATTTGCAGTCCCCCGCCTTACCACTCGGCCATGCCGCCAAAACGATACACAATAGGAAAAAATTTTGCTTTTTCGGTTGGATTACTAAACTTTAGTTTATTGTCCTTGCATCTTGCATCCCTTTTTTAATCCTTTTCTAAATCGAAATTTATGTATAAAAATTAGATTTTATCCTTTCTTATTGTATTTAATTTAATAATTTGATCTACCCCCTCGATTGATTGTATCGTATCTTCCGACAATGCCGAAAAACTTCCACTTACCTTTCTATTGAAAAATAAAATGTCTATTTTCGCTTAAAAAAGCCGATTTATGACAAAAGGGAACCATTAACTATTCGTTGACTGAGAATTCGTGACTTATTCTTGGATTTGAATTTAAAATTTGGTTTCCCTAATGACATAAGAAAATCCAAATGGATACATACTTAATTGATTCTTTTAAATCAAAAACCCTTCTCAATTTCTGGATTCTATTATAACAAAAATTATAAGTATATGTAAACCCCAGAAGGGAATTTTTTACACAGATACCAAATTGGGTATTTAGAGTATGGTGCCTATAAACAAAAAAAACGGGAATTCATTGGAACAAAAAAAGGCCCGGCTGGGTATTGACCGGGCCAGGCCCAAAAGGCACTTCGAACAAAATAAAAGCAAGAAGGTCTTCTTTATTTATCTTTCTATTCTATTTGGATCTTTCGAGCATCTAAATGGAATTGCTAATTCTATAATAATGATAAAGAATGTAAAAGAAATACTTTATTTAATCCTTACTTGATGTGTAATGTAACATAGTAATTATTTTTTTCAATTGGGAGAGATGGCTGAGTGGACGAAAGCGGCGGATTGCTAATCCGTTGTACGAGTTATTCGTACCGAGGGTTCGAATCCCTCTCTTTCCGTTTCCGTTGATGACTTTCTATTTTTTTTCTTTCAATTTTTGCAAACCCTTTTTATTTTTTTTTCCTAATTAAATTAAATATGTGGAATAGCGAAAATAAAATATTAAAAAAATTGTAAAATCAAACAAGAAAAACTAAATTTTTATTTTATTCTTCACGTCCAGGATTACGTCCTGGATCATTGGATAGGAATCCAAAAATGAAGAGAGAAACAAAGAATATTACTACTGTGTAAACGAAAAGTTTGAGAGTAAGCATTACACAACCTCCAAGATCATTTTTTGAAAAAGAAAAACGAGAAAAGATAATAGATCCTCCACTTTTATATCACATATCCTATTTTGACACCAAGAAATGAATTATAGAAATAGAAAAGAATGTTCAGAAATTCAAATCAAATGAAGTTGAAATTTGTAATAAGAGTCTTTAATTTAATTACCACAATCACTTTCATACCCACAATTAGATATTCTAAGGGACCCTAAGCTCATAAGGTATTTCCCCGAAAAAGGATTAAAATGGGGAAAGGAAATAGGGCGAGCCGGATTTATCGCGACTATCCGAGAGTTTGAATCGAAGGTTCATACTGTCAGACTTATTTGATCTTATCAATTGTTATAATTTTTCTCGATCGAATAAATCATGAATTTTCTAGGATAGTATTAAAGCTCTTATCGAAAACTTACAGCAGCTTGCCAAACAAAGGCTAAAAGAAAAAAGAACAGGGGTATAACTGGCATGACATCTACGATTGGATTCAAAAAAGCATAGGCTTCGGGCAATTTAGCGAAGAAAAGACTAGTCGGATAAAGGGCAGAATTAAGACAGATCAAACTAAAAATATTAAGCATAACAGACTTTTTTTTTCGTCGAAATAATTGCATTTTGATTGAGTTAAGGAAAAATGAAGAAAGTAAGGTAAACAAAAAAATCCTTCTTTTTTTTTCTGCTCAATCAAAAATCCTCCAATTCTCAAAGGAGAATAGAAGAAATCATACTTTCATACAATATCTTAATTGAATTATATGTAATGATCAATAAATTCAGTTGAATTCTAGATATACACATGCCAAAAACCTAGCATGAATCTATAATAGATTCTATAAAGATAACGAAAAAAGAGTTTCTCTAGATAGTTGCACTGGAATTGACGAAGACTTAATACCAATATTATTCTTTATTAGTATTAGTGTCCAATAAAAATAGAAATGGGGCGTAGCCAAGCGGTAAGGCAACGGGTTTTGGTCCCGCTATTCGGAGGTTCGAATCCTTCCGTCCCAGAGTGTATCCCTTGTATCCTAATATTTGTTTTTTGTTCAAGGAGGTTCTGTTTCAAGGTCTAATATTGCATAGAATATTAAATATTAGATTATTCCTCCTTCTTTTTTTATTTTGAATGATTCTTTGCGGAAGCATATCTGAGTTTTTTACAAACTGAACTAAATCGAGTTAAATGATATGCAAAAGTAACTGAACCCCTTTGTGACCCAGATAAAGCTAAGATGGGCCGTAGATCATAGTTGTAGAAAGATTACTTAACCTCGTCAGGTAAAAAAAAATGAAATGAAAATACATATAAAAGAGGAAGCGCATAACGTATAGGTATGTATTCTTATCCTGTTTCAGTGACAAAAGTGTTTCCCTTTTTGTGAAAAAGAATTGGCATCCCTAAAATATTTTATTTAACAATGATATAATATATATTTTCGATTTTATTGTTTGATTTAGCTTATTTGTTTTACATCATTGACAATTCCATTCGAAAAGAAACAGAGATTTTTCTTCATTATATTTCTAATGATAATAAAAGGGAGTCTTTACTGTAAAACTTGACTCAAATAATGATGTAGAATTTGGAAACTTTTTCAAGTATCAAGATTTGTAATTGTAATGATTCCTTATGGGTTGACTCTTTGGGAAGTTGGAAATGGGCCGGTCTATCTTATTGAGTCACTTGAAGAGGCAGAGTTAAATAGAATTTCTTTTTTCTTGTGATTTCTGTTAGTTATGTTTTTTCTATATCTATTTAGTTTAGATTTCTAGATATTTCTGTTAGTGAAATAGATATTTATAAAAAAAACGTTCCATTCATACAAAAAAGCTGGGGTCTTGCTAATATTTCTTCAGAAAAATCTTTATTATCTATTTTCTTATCTATTTTCTATGTAGATAAGAAAAAATATAAATTACTTTGTCTCTGTACCGACTGAACCAATGACTATTCATGATTCCATAATTGAATCAATTCCGTACTGGTTCCAAATTAGAGGAATGTTATGGTAAAACTTCGTTTAAAACGATGCGGTAGAAAGCAACGTGCGACTTGAAGGACACGATCCGGTGTGGATTCTTTTTCTTATATCCACCATTTTATATAGGAATGAAGGTGCTTTTGGCTCGACGTCATTTGTTTTATTCTACTAGAGCCCTTCTTTTTTTTTTTATTGGGTTGTAATGTAAATAGTTCATGATGGAGCTCGAGTAGAAAATTTATTAATTTCTCAGGGGCAACGATCTAGGGTTAATGCCAATTCATAAATTGGAACAACTTCGTAAGTATATCTTCGATATCTTCGATATAGAAATCGAAAGGATCCGATTCGAGCAATTTTTCAATTCAAAAAATTTGTTGGAACGGCTAAAACTTTTTCGATACGCAGTGTATCGCACACGAATCAACCGTCGGTATGATTCTTTGATAGAAAGAAATCACAAAAGGGGTATGTTGCTACCATTTTGAAAGGATTAAGAAGCACCGAAGTAATGTCTAAACCCAATGATTTAAAACAAAGATAAAGGATCCCAGAACAAGGAAACACCACTTCAATTGTCTCACGGATCCAAATAACGAATCAAAATAGATTTTAAACGAGACAAAAAGGGTGGGTTAAAGACCACTCAAAAAAAAATATTAAATTAAAGATTTTTCTTTAAGATATTTGAGATATTATTGAACTTGAGTTATGAGTACAAATGATTTTTTCTTCTTCAGGAAGTAAGCTAAATAAAAATGAGTGAAATTGAAATTATAGAATTTATTAAGTTATTGTACGGATTCCTTTCCTATTTATTCTAATCAAATTTTAGCCATAGATAAAACTTTGAATCATTTTTTCTCGAGCCGTACGAGGAGAAAACTTCCTATACGGTTCTAGGGGGGGGGTTCTTTTTCATCTACATCTATCCCGATGAGCCGTCTATCGAATCGTTGCAATTGATGTTCGATCTCGAAGAGAAGGAAGAGATCTTCGGAAAGTGGGTTTTTATGATCCGATCAAGAATCAAACTTATTTAAACGTTCCCGCTATTCTCTATTTCCTTGAAAAAGGCGCTCAGCCTACAGGAACTGTTCAGGATATTTTAAAAAAGGCAGAGGTTTTTAAGTAACTTTGCCCTAATCAAACAAAATTAAATTAAGGAAATAAAAAAAGGGTAGGATAGTGATTTCTATATCATTTTGGATATCTTTTCTATACTATGTTTTTTTATTTCCTTTCTTGGTCTATTCGTATCTATTCTATTTATCATTGCTTTTATAGAATCCTTTTCTATAGAATCTTTTTCTAAGGAAACCGTATTTGATTGATCCTCAAAAAATAGAAAATTATGGCATTACCTGTAATCGGGTGACATTTGAACTCTAATACCAAGTAATAATAATAAACAAGGAATAGAAGTTCTTTATTCTATATGGATTCCATTTTTTTATATTATTTTATTTTATTCTCCATTTAATCTAAAAACTAAAATTTTAGTATATAAAAATATAGATATATGCTGTGCCAATCCAACATAAGTCCTTTTTTTTACTATTATTCAATTCAATTTAAGTTTTTGTAGTTTTTCATCGTATTCTTTTCTTTACCTTTATGTTGACAACGCTGTATCGAACAAATATAATTCATCGTGATAAGCAGATCTATTTATTTCCGTCCCATAGGTTTTCTTTTTTATTTTTACTGTTGATTCAAATGATGGGTTCGTTGGATTAGCTTTGATACCCGGATTTTTGATTGGATAACATAGAAATAGGGGATGTTCTAGCATTTTTACATTTTTTTATTTTTTTTGTCGGGCAAATTTTTCTTTTTTCATCTGATTCTGATTTAGTCATTTTTATGTTCCAAATAGAGTAGAAAATTTAATAGAGTAGAAATTTTTTTTAGATTTTTTATTTCGTAGAGTAATGCTTTAATTTAATAATTTTGTTTTATTCTGATTGTATCTACATACCCTTTTATATTTGGGTTGCTAACTCAATGGTAGAGTACTCGGCTTTTAAGTGCGGCTAGGATCTTTTACACATTTAGATGAAGCGAGGGATTCGTCCATACTATCGGTAAAGTTTGGAAGACCGCGACTGATCCTGAAAGGGAATGAATGGAAAAAATAGCATGTCGTATCAATTAAGAGTTCTGAGAATATTTTATTTTATTCTTTCCGGCTCGGTACAAAGCCTTCTTTATATTATTGAAAGGGAGCAAACCGAAGTCAATTTCAAGTTGGGTCGAATTAATAAATGGATAGGGCCCCACGGCTTCAATTAATTTCATTTTTATTATAGGGAAAGAAAAAGCAACGAGCTTTCATTCTGAATTTGAATGATTACCCGATCTAATTAGACGTTAAAAAAATATTAGTACCCAATACGGGAAGGCTTTCTCCCAGGACAAAATATTCTTGATTTTTTAATGAATCCTAAATATTACCACTCTCCATTCTATTCTATAATGGAAAAATGGAGATTATGTGTATAAGAAACAGTATATTGATAAATCAATTTCCAAAATCAAAAGAGCGATTGGGTTGAAAAAAGTAAAGGATTTCTAATCATCTTGTCATCCTATAAGGAAAACGAACATAAAAACTTAAAATTAAATGGAAAAAGAGATGATAGAGAATCTGTTGATAAGTTTATCTGGATCCGAGGTATCTATTCGGTTTGTACTATAATACCTTGTTTTGACTGTATCGCACTATGTATCATTTATAACCCCCAAAATCCTCTACCTTTCATTTAAATAGAATTTCAAATGGATAAATTCCAAAGCTATTTAGGGCTAGATAGATCTCAACAACACTACTTCTTATATCCACTTATCTTTCAGGAGTATATTTATGTACTTGCTCATGATCATGGTTTAAATAGATCCATTTTGTTGGAAAATGCAGGTTATGACAATAAATCCAGCTTACTTCTTGTGAAACGTTTAATCATTCGAATGTATGAACAGAATCATTTGATTCTTTCTGTTAATGACTCTAAACAGACTCCTTTTTTGGGGCAGACCCCTCTTTTTTATTCGCAAATAATGTCAGAGGTTTCTTCAATCATTATGGAAATTCCATTGTCTCTGCGATTAATATCTTCCCTAGAAAGGAAAGGGGTAGTTCAATCCGAAAATTTACGATCAATTCATTCAATATTTTCTTTTTTAGAGGACAACTTTTCACATTTAAATTATGTATTAGATATACTAATACCTTACCCAGCCCATCTGGAAATATTAGTTCAGGCTCTTCGCTATTGGATAAAAGATGCTTCCTCTTTGCATTTATTAAGATTCTTTCTCCATCAGTGTCATAATTGGGATAGTCTTATTACTTCAAATTCAAAGAAAGCCAGTTCTTCTTTTTCAAAATCAAAAAGAAATCAGAGATTATTCTTCTTCCTATATACTTTTCATGTATGTGAATATGAATCCGGCTTCCTCTTTCTCCGTAACCAATCTTCTCACTTACGATCAACATCTTCTGGAGCCCTTATTGAACGAATTTATTTCTATGGAAAAAGAGAGCACTTTCCCAGGGCTTTTCAAGCAAATTTATGGTTGTTCAAAGATCCTTTCATGCATTATGTTAGGTATCAAGGAAAATCCATTCTTGCTTTAAAAGGGACGTTTCTTCTGATGAATAAATGGAAATTTTACTTTGTCAATTTCTGGAAATCCTATTTTTGCCTGTGGTCTCAACCAGGAAGGATTTATATAAACCAATTATCCAATCATTCCC